ATACCATTATCTATTAAGAATGAATTTTCTAACATTTGACTCCGTACCACGGACTGTTTTAGTCGCACACTTAAAAGAAAACCCATAAAATCCATGGGCTGATTTGATGATTGATTGATATAGATTCTTCTTGTTTGCAACCAGAGAGAAAAATTAGATTGCCAGAAATTGACAAAGTAATATTTCAATTTAGTCATCAGAAAAAATGTCCCCCTTGAGGCCAGAATCCATTTTCCTTGATACCTAACATAATGCAGAAAAGGATCCTTGAAGAACCACAGGATAACCCCAAAATGCTTAGTAAAAACTTTTACAAAATGTTCTAACTTTAGGTAGAAATAAACTCGTGCAAGAAAGGCTCTGTAAGATGTTGATCGTAAATGAGAGGATTGGTTGCGGAGAAAAACGAAGATGGATTCGCATTCACACACATGAGAATTATATAAGAACAATAAGAATCTTTGATTCGTTTTTTTTGAAAAATTGGAAACAGACCTCTTTAGAGTAATAACACTATTAAAATACTCATAAAGAAAGAATCGCAATAAATGCAAGCAGGAGGTATCTTTTACCCAGTAACGAATAGTTTGAACCAAGATTTCCAGATGGACAGGGTGAGGTATCAATATATCTAACACATAATTTAAACGTAAAAATTTGTCCTCTAAAAAAGGAAATATTGAATGAATTGATCGTAAATTTTGAGATTTTTTTAGTTCTTTTGCTTCTAGGGAAGATCGTAATCGCATAGAAAATGGAATTTCCGCAATAGCTGCAAATCCCTCTGAGATTTGTTGAGAATACAAATTTTTCTTGGGCACAAGAAATTCATTTTTGTTAGAATCATTAACAGAAAGAATCAAATAATTCTGTTGATACATTCGAATAACTAAACGTTTCACAACTAGTAAACTATATTTTGTGTCATAACCTTTTTTTTTATTTGACAACAAAATGGACCTGTTTAAACCTAAATCCTGATCATGTACAAGTGCATAAATATATTCCTGAAAGATAAGTGGATATAAAAAATCGTCTTGCCAAGATCTATCTAGTTCTAAATATCCTTGGAATTCCTCCATTTAAAATGAGACCGGAAACGAAAAGAAAAGTAGAGGGTTTCTTGGGTTAGAAAATGATACATAGTGCGATATAGTCAAAACAAGGTATTCTATTATAAAATAATAGATACCTCGTAAACCGGTAAACTCATCAACGGACTCTCTATTTTTTTTCCATCTAATTGGTTCCTTTCCTATCTAGTTATAGGATAAGAAGATGGTTAGAAATCCTTTATTTTTTCAACCCAATCGCTCTTTTGATTTTGGAAAAAAAGTATCCTTATCAATATACCGTTTCTTCTACACATTCATCTCCATTTTCTTTTCTAATGGAAAATGGCTAATAGTTAGGATTCACTAAAAAATCGCTAATCCACTCCTGGAAAAGCCGTCCCGCACCAGTCACTAATCTATTTTTAACGTTTAATTAGGGCGGGTAATCGTTCCAATTAAGAACATAAGCTCGTTGCTTTTTCTTTCCCTACAATTAGAGCCATAAGGCTCGATCCATGTATTCAATCGACCCAACTTTGAATTAATTTCGTTTCGTTCTAAGAATTCAACCAAAGTTTTTGTACCGATCTAATAAGAACGAAATTGTTTCATAATTCTCCATTGATACGACATGCTCTTTTTTCCATCCATTCCTTTCAGGATCAGTCGTGGTCTTACAAACTCTACCGATGGTGTGGACGAATCCCTTGCTTCATCCAAATGTGTAAAAGACCCTAGCCGCACTTAAAAGCCGAGTACTCTACCGTTGAGTTAGCAACCCAAAGAGAGTATAGTATATAGATACAATCGAGATCAAAATAAAGAAATTAGACAACCAAAACATTGAATTAGCAAAAAAAAAAAGATCAACTGACAATACAAGAAATTTTCAAATAAAAAGCTAGACCACTTATTAGATATTTTGATCCACCACATTATATATATTTTCATATATATATTTTCTTTCTCTATCTTTCTATCTCTATATTTTCAATTTTCAGATCTTCTTTTTTGTTTAATTATCTATCCATTTCCTTATAAAAAATTTGGTTTTGTATCACAACAAATTCAACGAATCTTTGAATAACGTAAAAAACAAAACCTGTGTTTTGTATGTAGGACAAAAAAATAGAGAAAAAAATGGATCCATTGACACTTGAATTATATTTGTTCCCTACACTCTTGTCAATATGTATGTTAAAAAAAAAAAGAATAAATATATAGAACGCAAAATAGAAAAAAAAGAAATGATATCAATTTTCTTGAAAATTTAAGATAAGAAAATAATCAATTGAACAAAAAAATAGGATATCAAATAAGAAAAATAAATAAAGAACTTGTGTTGGATTGGCACTATCGAAATAAGTTACATGATTAGAAAGGAATGTAGATCGAAATCCAAAAGAAGTAGCAAAAAGATCAATAATTATACGTCAAATAAGTCATTCTTTTTTGAATCGAATTCCAAAGAAAACCATCCAATTGAAAGGAATGTGGAATTGTCTATTGCTAGAGCCAATTCCTACTGTTAGTGACTTGGCAAACTTTCTTCGTTTGTTCACTTTCTCTTTTTTCTATACATCTTATATAAAAATCTTATATAAAAAAAATATTTTGATCATTCATTAGAGGAGACACAGCCTCCTATGGGAACAATACAAAATAGGTCTGAATAGGGCAAAAGAAGGTGGGAATAAGAAAGGATTATATCAAACTATATACGAACCGCTCAAGTCCTTTTCTTGTTGTATTTAATTAAGTGAATTTCGTTTCATTAGGGCGAAGTTCTTTAAAAACCTCTGCCTTCTTTAAAATATCATAAACAGTTCCACTAGGTTGAGCGCCCCTTTCAAGAAAATATAGAATAGCGGGAACATTTAAATAAGTTTGATTCTTTATCGGATCATAAAAACCAACTTTCCGAAGATCTCTTCCTTCTCTTCGGGACCGAACATCAATTGCAACAATTCGATAGACGGCTCATTGGGATAGATTATATGAACAATACCCCCCTAGAAACGTATAAGAAGTTTTCTCCTCGTACGGCTCAAGAAAAATGATTTATTATTCTTTTTTTTTTCAAGTTATGGATATATAAAATTCTAATGGCAAATAGATCCATAAAATCATCAAATTAATTAGACTAAGAATTAAGCCCCCTTTTGCTCTTATTCTTCTTTCCGGAAAAACCATTTGCACTCATAACTCAAGTTGAATAACTCTCAAATAACTCGAGAGAACACTTTCATTTATTGAGTGGTCTCTAACCCCCTTTGTTTTGTCTGGCTTATTTAACCTCTACTGGAATTCTTCATTCTAATCCAGTTGTTGATACAATTGAGAATGAAAAGGGCCTTTCCTTGTTTCGGAATCTCTTTGCTTTGAATCATTAGGTTTATACATTACTTCGTTGATCTTTAATCCTTTCAAAATGGCAGCAACATACCCTTTTTGTGATTGTTTATCAAAGAAAAGAATCATACAAACACTTGATTCTCTCACAATATACTTTGTTATCGAAAAGGGTTTCTCAATTCCAACAAATTTTCCTTTTGGATTGGAAACTTGGTGGGATTGGATCCTTTCGATTTATTTGTCAAAAATATATTTACGAAGTTGTTCTAATTTATTGATTCACACTAACCCTAGATTCTTGCTCTTAAGAAATGAATCCATACTTTCTACTCGAGCTCCATCATGTACTAGTTTAAATTAACTACACCACAATAAAAAGTGTGGGTCCTAGTCTAACCGAACAGGGGATGTCGAGCCAAGAGCACCTTTATATATAAAATGATGGATTAAAAATCCACACCAGATCATGTCCTTCAAGTCGCACGTTGCTTTCTACCACATCGTTTCAAACGAAGTTTTACCATAACATTCCTCAAATTTTGAACCGGTATGCAATTGATTCAATTATGGAATCATGAATAGTCATTGGTTTAGTCGGTACGTACATAGAAATTTATACTTTATTCTATATTAGATATATGTATTCTATTATTTCCATTAAATAATATACGCATTAAAGAATATACGGATAGAATTCTATTCTATTAAGAAAATTCTATCTATATTTTTATCGATTTTTTTGATTATAGTATAGGATTCTAAATAGAAATTCGAAATAGAAGGGTAGATATAAATATAAGATAAACTAAGTAAGTGAATAAATGTAAAAAAGATTCCTAATTCAACATAATTATTGGAATTTTTTTTACATTTACAATAAAAGCCAAAATAAAGCTTTTTCTCGAACTCAGCATTAATCATTTAAATAAAACCGATAGGTATATCGAAATGATAACTTGGAAAAACAAATCTGATTTTTTGCACAAAAATTGCAAACCCTTCTTACTGAGATCAAAGACTATAATAGATAAGATAGGAAGATTTCCTCATTTTATACGTTACGTATTTCTTTTGGGATTCAATAAATTTTCCATTACGGTGAATAGAATGTCTAAATCACTTTTCAACCATTACATAGATTTATTCATTCGTTATAAAATAAAGAACAAAATACGAACTACCTAAAAATTCAGTTTCAAAATACATATGTAAATAGGTAACTTAATTTTTTGATAATCCGAAATGAGATTCGGGTAGATATTCAAATTGACACCTTTGTTGTTGATTAACTCTTATCTACCCCCCCCAATTCTCCATAGGTATCGGGGGTCATAGCCCCCCCAAAAAAAGCACCTTTTTTTACAAAATCATAAACTGTCTAGGTACAAAACGAAACAAAATAGAGCTAAATTCAATATTTTTTCTTCCTTGTTATTTTACCTCACCACGGTTAACATAGGGGCTTTAATCCTATTGATTGAATTCAATAAGTACTAAAATAGACTCTTATTTCGAATACATATACACAATACGGAGAATTTAAAAGTTAGCTGCTAAGGGATAGAGAATATAGAATTGCTTTCGCATTTTGGTCATGAATGCGTCTTTGAGAATTCTGTTAATGTTAACCTAACTATTATAATATTTTTTTTTTTTATTTTTTTTATTTATATAGAAATAGACACGCGGCATAAGTAACGAAATGCCTTCCATATGGAGAGGTATATGTTCGTCTAATCCCCTTTTAATTGTAATCGAAATTTATAGAAGCAATTTCTTATCCTATCTTGCCTGTATTAGATCACAATTCGATTCTGTTATATCTGTGTGTGCTTTGAACTCAATTCCGGTTTGTGAAAAAGATAGAATTCAGAAACGAATCTTTAAATTAAAAAAGCGAAAGAAGAAAAAAATTATCTATATAAGACTACACTTTTTTTTACAAACAGTCCCTTGGTCAAAAACAATTAGGATAGAATCCAGATGCTCTGGGACGGAAGGATTCGAACCTCCGAATAGCGGGACCAAAACCCGATGCCTTACCACTTGGCCACGCCCCACTTCGATTTCTACTCTACACTAATATTGTTATTGATTGTTCGTCAATTCCAGCCAAAATCTCTATAGAATCCAGTCGATTGTTATTAGGATTTTCACACGTGTAGGTATAGAATGAAACTGAATTTCTTGATCATTACATATAATTTAATTAAGATAATTTATGAAAGTATGATTTCTTCTATTCTCTTTTGATTTGAGAATGGAAGAGTTTTTGATTGAGTAAGTTCAAAAAAAAAGAAAGGATTTTGGATGTACTTTCTTAATTTTTCGCTTATCTTATATCAATAACTCAATCAAAATGCAATAATCTTCAATAAAAAAGATGCCTGCTATGCTTAATATCTTTAGTTTGATCTGTATTTGTCTTAATTCTGCCCTTTCTTCGAGTGGTTTTTTATTCGCCAAATTGCCCGAGGCCTATGCATTTTTGAGTCCAATCGTCGATTTTATGCCAGTCATACCTCTACTCTTTTTGCTACTAGCCTTTGTTTGGCAAGCTGCTGTAAGTTTTCGATGAGATTTCAAATATTGTCCTAGAAAAATGAACGATTTATTCGAGAAAAAATTCGAATATGGTTATATTAATAAATGAAAAGATCAGATACGTCTTATAGAATGAATTCATTTTTTTCTTTTTTCGATTTCCAGAAACTACTAAAATTCTCGGTGTCAAAATAGAATATATGGGGAAATCTATTCTCTTTTTTACACAAAAAGATCTTGGAGATTGTGTAATGCTTACTCTCAAACTCTTCGTTTACACAGTAGTGATATTCTTTGTTTCTCTCTTCATTTTCGGATTTCTATCTAATGACCCAGGACGTAATCCTGGACGTGAAGAATAAAAGAGGAGTTTCCTTACTTTTTTTAGTGTCTTATTTTTTAAAAACAAATAAAAAGAATTCAATCAATTCGAAAGATAAAAAAATAGTAAATCATCAACAGAAACGGAAAGAGAGGGATTCGAACCCTCGGTACGAATGACTCGTACAACGGATTAGCAATCCGACGCTTTCGTCCACTCAGCCATCTCTCCCTATTGAAAAAAAGTAATTACAAAAAAGAATTACTAATTACTATAGTTAGATTACACATAACGTGCCATTTAAAAATTCTTTTTTTCTATTTTTTCTAGGTTTTCAATATATAAGAATATAAGATATATAATTTATATAAGATATATAATTTCAATTCGAAATTCTTTCAGATTCTAGACTCTTTTATAGAATATAAATTCTAGAGAATAGTTTATACATTCTATACTATAGTAGAATATAGAATAATTAAACTTCAATATAAGTCAATTTTTTGAAGTTATTTACATCATTATATTATTTCATTTTTAATTACTTTTTTAATTTAATTGAATATTTCTTCTATTTCTAAATAGAAATTGATCTAATACTAATATATATAAGTACTAATATAGATAAGAATTTCATACATTATATATATTATAAATCTATATAAAGCTATATAAAGTCTGATATATATAGAAACTATAAACATATAGAAATAAATATATTAAAAGTGAAAAAAAAAAATAGATACAAGATATACTACAAGGTTTATCCGAAATTCCAACTCAACTAAGGATTCCATAAAAAAAACAATCAATATAAATAATAAATAAAACCAGAAATACTTCTCCCGAAAGGCCTTTTATTCCCACGGCCTGGCCTGGTCAATACCTCGCCGGGCCTTTTTTTAATTCAACGGATCATAGATAGAAAAATGTTTATTTCATTTTTTTATAACTATATTGAATATAACTATATTGAAGCGAGAACAAAAAAATGAATTTTTCTAGTCTTTCGATATAGAATCAAAATGCCCTTTTGATTATCCTTTCTCTCTTTTTTTTTAAGAAAACTATAGGTTCTTGCACAATTCGTCTATTATGACGTTAGCTATTTTGTTGAAACGTATCCGTCAAAACTCTCCACCCCAAAATAGAACTTCGTGCTTAGGTATTTAAATCTCGTTTCTGAATCTCCTCCTAAAAAAGTTCACTACTCTGATTTTTCAT